GAAATTGGATGGGGAAAAACACCGAATTTACAATTTCGGATTATACAGAGAAAAAAACAAAAGAAAATGATAAAAAAAAAGAAGAAGAAAAAAAAGAAGAAGACAAAAGAAAGGAGAAAGTGCGTATAGAAATAGCGGAAGCCTGGGATAGTATTTTACTTGCTCAAGTAATAAGAGGTTTTTTATTAGTAACCCAATCGCTTCTTAGAAAATATATTATATTACCCTCATTGATAATAGCTAAAAATATTGTCCGTATACTATTATTTCAATTTCCTGAATGGTCTGAGGATTTAAAGGATTGGAATAGAGAAATGCATGTTAAATGTACCTATAACGGCGTTCAATTATCAGAAAAAGAATTTCCAAAAAACTGGTTAACAGACGGTATTCAGATCAAGATCCTATTTCCTTTTCGTCTTAAACCTTGGCACAGATCTAAGCTACGAACCCCTCATAACGATCCAATGAAAAAGAAAGGCCAAAAAAATGATTTTTGTTTTTTAACAATTTTTGGAATGGAAACCGAACTACCTTTTGGTTCTCCCAGAAAACAACTTTCATTTTTTGAACCTATTTTTAAAGAACTCAAAAAAAAAATTAAAAAATTGAAAAAGAAATGTTTTCTAATTCTAAGAATTTTAAAAGAACAAACAAAATTTTTTATAAACGTCTCAAAAGAAACAAAAAAATGGGTCGTTAAAAGCATTCTGTTTATAAAAGAAATAATAAAAAAACTCTCAAAAATAAACCCACTTCTATTATTTGGATTGAGAAAAATAGAAGTATATGAATTGAGTGAAACTAAAAAAGATTCGATAATCAGTAATAGGATGGTTCATGAATCGTCCATTCAAATTAGATCTCAAGATTGGACAAATTATTCATTAACAGAAAAAAAAATACAAGATATGACTGATAGAACAAACACAATCATAAATCAAATAGAAAAAATTACAAAAGACAAGAAAAAAGGATTTATAACTCCAGATATAAATTTTAGTTCTAACAAAATAAGTTATGATGATAAAAGATTGGAATCACAAAAAAATATTTGGCAGATATTAAAAAGAAGAAATGTTCGATTAATCCGTAAATCACATTATTTTTTTAAAATTTTCATTGAAAAGATATACATAGATATCTTTCTATGTATTATTAATATTCCTAGCATCAATACACAACTTTTTCTTGAATCAACAAAAAAAATTATTAATAAATACATTAATATTAATGATAATGAAGCAAATCAAGAAAGAATTGATAAAACAAATCAAAGTTTAATTCACTTTATTTCGACTATAAAAAAGTCACTTTATAATAATAATACTAATATTAGTAACAAGACAAATACTTTTTGTGACTTATCTTACTTTTCACAAGCATATGTATTTTACAAATTATCACAAACCCAACTTATTAATTTATATAAGTTAAAATCTGTATTTCAATATAACGGAACATCTCTTTTTCTTAAGAATGAAATAAAGGATTTTTTTGTTGTAACACAAAAACTATTTCATTCCAAATTAAGACATAAGAATCTTCTAAATTCTGGAATGAATCAATGGACAAATTTGTTAAGAAATCATTATCAATATCAATGTGATGTATCTCATATTAAATGGTCTAGATTAGTACCACAAAAATGTCGAAATATATTCAATCAACACTCTATGGCTCAAAATAAAGATTTTTGTAATTTATATGAAAAAGACCAATTAATTCACTACGAAAAAAAAATAAATTTTGAAACAGATTCATTACTGAATCAAAAGGAAAATTTTAAAAAACAATATAGATATGATCTTTTAGCATATAAATCTATTAATTATGAAGATAAGAAGGACTTTTCTATTTTTGGATCACTATTACAAGTAAAAACTAATCAAGATATTTTTTATAATTACAACACACATAAACAAAAAGCATTAAATATGCTGGAAGATATTCCTATTATCCCTATGAATAATTATCTAGTAGAAGATGATATTAGAGATATGGAGAAAAACCCGGATAGAAAATATTTTGATTGGAGAATTATCAATTTTAGTCTTAAAAAAAAGGTCGATATTGAGGCCTGGATCAATATTGATACTGACACTAATAGTAATAATAGTAATAAATATACTAAGACTAGGATTAATAAGTATCAAATAATTGATAAAATCAATAAGAAGGGTCTTTTTTATATAACAATTCAGCAAAATCAAGAACTCAACCCATCCAATCAAAAAAGGTTTTTTGATTGGATGGGAATGAATGAAGAAATACTAAGCCGTCCCATATCAAATCTGGAACTTTGGTTCTTCCCAGAATTTGTGAGACTTTATAATACGTATAAAATTAAACCATGGGTTATACCGATTAAATTACTACTTTTTAATTCTAATATAAATGAAAATGCTAGTGAAAACAAAAGCATCTCTGGAAATAAAAAAAGAGATCCTTTTATATCAATACCGTCAAATGAAAAAAAATCTATTAAATTAGAAAACCGAAATCAAGGGGAAAAGGAATCCGTGGTCCAAGGAGATCTTAAATCATCTCTTTCAAACCAAGAAAAAGATGTTGAAGAAGATTATACAGGATCGGACATGAAAAAACATAGAAATAAAAAACAATACAAGATCAATACAAAAGCGGAGTTTGATTTCTTCCTAAAAAGGTATTTGCATTTTCAATTGAGATGGGATGATTCTTTAAATAAAAAAATAATCAATAACATCAAAGTATATTGTCTCCTGCTTAGACTGATAAATCCACGAGAAATTACTATATCCTCTATTCAAAGGGGCGAAATGAGTCTGGACATTCTGATGATTCAGAAAGACTTAACCCTTACAGAATTGATTAAAAGGGGAATTTTAATTATTGAACCAATTCGTCTATCTATAAAAAATGATGGAAAATTTATTATGTATCAAACGATCGGTATTTCATTAGTTCATAAAAGTAAAGACCAAATTAAAATTAATCAAAGGTACCGAGAAAAAAAACATGTTGATAAGAATTCTGACAAAGTCATTACAAAACATCAAAAGATGACTGGAAATAGAGATAAAAATCATTATGATTTGTTTGCTCCTGAAAATATTTTATCACCTAGACGTCGTAGAGAATTGAGAATTCTAATTTGTTTCAATTCTAAAAATAGACATAGAAATGCAGCATTTTGTAATGGGAATAAGGTAAACAGTCAAGTTTTAGATAAAAGCAAAAAACATAAAAAAAAACTTATTAAATTAAAATTATTTCTTTGGCCCAATTATCGATTAGAAGATTTAGCTTGTATGAATCGTTATTGGTTTAATACCAATAACGGCAGTCGTTTCAGTATGGTAAGGATACATATGTATCCGCGATTGAAAATTCATTAATAGTACATTTTTCCTATACTTCCCATACCATATCTGGTATCTGGTCTATGACAACAAAGAGATGTACACATGCATTGTCTTACATTACATTCGGATACATGATACTAATACAATGACATATCAATTAGATCTAGAAATGAATCAACAAAATATTCTTATTTTATTTAGGTCTAAATTTTTATCTTTTGTGAGTGCAGAAAACAACCATCCTTTATGTATACCCCTTCAAATACAATTTAAATCCAATTTAAAAATTTAAATGGTATTGATTAAATTTTATTAAAAAAATTATAAATTAATAACGAAATTAAGATTATTGTATATACCTAATAAAAATTAGGGACATTATTATTACTGAATTACTGATCAATAAAGATATCTATCAATAAAAAAATATTAAAATAAAAAGAGGGGGGGAGAGGAAATTTCATTTTATGGTAAAAAATTCATTCATCTCAGTTATTTCACAAGAAGAAAAATACGAAAACAGAGGATCTGTTGAATTTCAAATAGTTAGTTTCACCAATAGGATACGAAGACTTACTTCACATTTACAATTACACAAAAAAGACTATTTATCTCAGAGAGGTTTACGTAAAATTCTGGGAAAACGCCAACGACTGCTGTCTTATTTGTCAAAGAAAAATAGAATATGTTATAAAGAATTAATTAATCAGTTGGATATTCGTGAGTCAAAAACTCGTTAATTTTAATTTGAAGAGGCATTTTGAATTATTTGATTTATTAGATCTTGAATTTTAATGAACTTTTTTTTCGTTTTTGGCAATTCATGAAAGAATGAATCGAGGAAAAACCTATGAATATACCAGCTACAAGAAAAGACCTCATGATAGTCAATATGGGCCCTCACCACCCATCAATGCATGGTGTTCTTCGACTCATCATTACTCTAGATGGTGAAGATGTTATTGACTGTGAACCAATATTGGGTTATTTACACCGAGGTATGGAAAAAATTGCGGAAAACCGAACAATTATACAATATTTGCCTTATGTAACACGTTGGGATTATTTAGCTACTATGTTCACAGAAGCAATAACTGTAAATGGACCGGAACAGTTGGGAAATATTCAAGTACCTAAAAGAGCCAGCTATATCAGAATAATTATGTTGGAGTTGAGTCGTATAGCTTCTCATCTGTTATGGCTAGGTCCTTTTATGGCGGATATTGGTGCACAAACTCCGTTTTTCTATATTTTCAGAGAAAGAGAATTAGTATATGATCTATTCGAAGCTGCCACCGGTATGAGAATGATGCATAATTATTTTCGTATTGGAGGAGTAGCGGCCGATCTACCTCATGGCTGGATAGATAAATGTTTGGATTTCTGCGATTATTTTTTAACAAGAGTTGCTGAATATCAAAAACTTATTACACGAAATCCTATTTTTTTAGAACGAGTCGAGGGAGTAGGTATTATTGGTAGAGAGGAAGTAATAAATTGGGGTTTATCGGGACCAATGCTGCGAGCTTCCGGAATACAATGGGATCTTCGTAAAGTTGATCATTATGAGTGTTACGACGAATTTGATTGGGAAGTACAGTGGCAAAAAGAAGGAGATTCGTTGGCTCGTTATCTAGTCCGAATTGGTGAAATGATAGAATCCATAAAAATTATTCAACAGGCCCTCGAAGGAATTCCAGGGGGACCGTACGAGAATTTAGAAATACGATACTTTGATAGAGAAAGGAATCCGGAATGGAATGATTTTGAATATCGATTTATTAGTAAAAAACCTTCTCCTACATTTGAATTGCCGAAACAAGAACTTTATGTGCGAGTTGAAGCCCCAAAGGGAGAATTGGGAATTTTTCTGATAGGAGATCAGAGTGGTTTTCCTTGGAGATGGAAAATTCGCCCCCCCGGTTTTATCAATTTGCAAATTCTTCCTCAGTTAGTTAAAAGAATGAAATTGGCTGATATTATGACGATACTAGGTAGTATAGATATCATTATGGGAGAAGTTGATCGTTGAAATGATAATTGATACATCAGAAGTACAAGATGAGGTTTATGGAATTATATGGGTGCTTATTCCTATTGTGACTCTTGTGGTGGGAATCACAATAGGCGTACTGGTAATTGTATGGTTAGAAAGAGAAATATCCGCAGGGATACAACAACGTATTGGACCTGAATACGCCGGCCCTTTGGGAGTTCTTCAAGCTCTAGCAGATGGGACAAAACTGCTTTTCAAAGAAAATCTTCTTCCATCTAGGGGGGATACTCGTTTATTCAGTATTGGGCCATCTATAGCAGTCATATCAATTTTAGTAAGTTATTCAGTAGTTCCTTTTGGTTATCGCCTTGTTTTATCGGATCTCAATATCGGTGTTTTTTTATGGATTGCCATTTCCAGTATTGCTCCAATTGGACTTCTTATGTCAGGATACGGGTCAAATAATAAATATTCCTTTTTAGGTGGTCTACGAGCTGCTGCTCAATCAATTAGTTATGAAATACCATTAACTTTATGTGTGTTATCAATATCTCTACGTGCGATTCGTTGATACATAGACATAACTTTTTCTACTCCTTTCTTTCAAGGAAAGGGTTGGAATGAATTGAGTAGATATCTTCATTTTTTTTTATTCATTATTTGTATTGATGAACTAAATAAAATAGTTATATGAGTGAAAGAAAACAGCGTATATATAAATTCGCAGTAAAAAGATTAAGTCTCATTTTCTATGTATAAGAGTTAAAGAGTTAAGCGGAAATAAACATAATAAATAAACATAATACAGAAGAGACCGTTTTCCCCAAGATTGGTTGATTAGTCATCCTGACTTGAAGCGGGCTCAAAAGATCAACCGTATTGAGTTTTCACATTTGATTTGTATGTATTAACACAACAGGGGGTTGAGCAAAAACGAGTGGATGGTTAGAAACACCAAGATATGTAAAGGATTAGTAATGGAGATTATGTAAATTCTCCCAAAAGGACGTTTTTACATAACATACAAACAAAGAATACTAATTGGGGCTTTAAGTTGGTAGAAATGATCAGGCAGTACTCCCCATCAGACGATTCCAATCCAGAGTATGCTCCTATCCACCGATTAAATAAATAACTATTGGTAACGAAATAATCCTTTACTTTATTTTTATTTTGTAAGCTCTCTTTTTCTCAGAAATAGAAAGAAGAATAGGAACGAAAAAAAAGAGAAAGAAATCCAATTACAATAAAAGAATAAAAAAGATCTCTTTTTTATTCTTTTTTCCTTTTATTCTTTACCATATACATATTAATAGATATAGAATTTGTGTCATAATTCATGAATTAAAATTAAATTAATATATAATTTTTTTTCGTACGTAAAACTAATGGGTTATTGATATTTCTACAAAAAGTATTTTATTCAACAATTAAGTTATTACTCAACAAAGAAGAAGTTAAATTTTTATTGAAATTATTAAAGAAAGGCTGAGATCAATTCAGAAGTACTTTATTTTTTATTTAATTTTATTTTTTATTTAATTTAAATAATTATAACAGACAGAATTCAATTGGTCTAATTTTGGACCGTCAACCTTATCCATCCTACAAACATATCAAGATAAAATAATACTGACGCGGTCCTTATATTTATTTCGGGCCTTCAAGGAGCCGTATGAGGTGAAAATCTCATGTACGGTTCTGGAATAGCGATGGTAACAGTGATGATATCACCGACTATAATTATCTAACAGTTCAAGTACAATTGATATAGTTGAGGCGCAATCAAAATACGGTTTTTGGGGGTGGAATTTGTGGCGTCAGCCTATAGGGTTTATCATTTTTATAATTTCTTCCCTAGCAGAATGTGAGAGATTGCCTTTTGATTTACCAGAAGCAGAAGAAGAATTAGTAGCAGGTTATCAAACCGAATACTCGGGTATTAAATTTGGTTTATTTTATGTTGCTTCCTATCTAAACCTATTAGTTTCTTCATTATTTGTAACAGTTCTTTACTTGGGAGGTTGGAATATCTCTATTCCGGACATATATGTTTCTGAGCTTTTTGAAATAAATAAAACATGTGGAATTTTTGGAGCAACAATTGGTATCTTTATTACATTAGCTAAAACTTATTTGTTCTTGTTTATTCCTATCACAACAAGATGGACTTTACCGAGGCTAAGAATGGACCAACTATTGAATCTTGGATGGAAATTTCTTTTACCTATTTCTCTCGGTAATCTATTATTAACAACCTCTTCCCAACTCTTTTCACTGTAAAGGAACATTCTATATTCACAACCTGTCACAAACAAGAGAAATAAACACAAACAAGAGAAATAAACAAACATAAAATTATTCATATATATATTAACGATATGTTCTCTATGGTAACTGGGTTCATGAATTATGGTCAACAAACAGTACGAGCTGCAAGGTACATTGGTCAAAGTTTCATGATTACTTTATCCCACGCAAATCGTTTACCCGTAACTATTCAATATCCTTATGAAAAATTAATAACTGCGGACCGTTTCCGCGGTCGAATCCATTTTGAATTTGATAAATGTATTGCTTGTGAAGTATGTGTTCGTGTATGTCCTATAGATCTACCCGTTGTTGATTGGAAATTGGAAACTGATATTCGCAAGAAACGATTGCTTAATTACAGTATAGATTTCGGAGTCTGTATATTTTGTGGTAATTGCGTTGAGTATTGTCCAACAAATTGTTTATCAATGACTGAAGAATATGAACTTTCTACTTATGATCGTCACGAATTGAATTATAATCAAATTGCTTTGGGTCGTTTACCAATGTCAGTAATTGACGATTATACAATTCGAACAATTTTTAATTCGCCTCAAATAAAAAAAAGTAAATTTCTTGATTAAAGAAAAATTTCTAATTACTTTACTAATACTAAGGTTCAGTTTTGATCTAATCTAAAGGAATAAGGTTTATTTCGTTTTGTTTAGTCAATAACTACAAATCCCACCTATTGATGGGTTGTTAAGAATCACGTCTTAATTTGAATTGAAAATCCATTAATTTAATTAATATATCTGTAATTATTAAAAAAAAAAAAAAAAATATATATAGTTATAGTTTCGAATTTGAACTACTCTTTCAGATAAAGAATGAAATTAGTCCAATAATTGTACTTACATTTATTCATATCCCTTAGTATTTATTACCTTAGGATTTAATTAGGAATTGCTCAAAAATCAGAAAAAATTTTTTCTGGTTGGGTCTCAATAAGGTCATGAAAAACATTTAGATTTATTTATCTCTTATTTTACATATAATGGATTTACCCGGACCAATACATGATTTTCTTTTAGTCTTTCTGGGATCGGTTCTTATACTAGGAGGTATGGGAGTGGTATTATTTACCAACCCCATTTATTCTGCCTTTTCATTGGGACTGGTTCTTGTTTGTATATCCTTATTCTATATTCTATTAAACTCCTATTTTGTAGCTGCTGCACAGCTCCTTATTTACGTGGGAGCTATAAATGTTTTAATCGTATTTGCTGTGATGTTCATTAATGGTTCAGAATATTATAAAGATTTGAATCTTTGGACCATTGGGGATGGGGTTACTTTGCCAGTTTGTACAAGTATTTTTGTTTTACTTATGATTACTATTACAGATACGTCATGGTACGGGATTATTTGGACTACAAGATCAAACCAGATTATAGAGCAAGATTTGATAAGTAATAGTCAACAAATTGGAATTCATTTATCAACAGATTTTTTTCTTCCATTTGAATTCGTTTCGATAATTCTTTTAGCCGCTTTGATAGGTGCAATTGCCGTGGCGCGACAGTAATAAATCTATAGAATTAGCGACATTACTCCAAATTAAACTATGTTCTGTATTAAACTATGTTCTGTTTTATTACATTTATTTACCTTTAATTAAATATTAAATAAATATTAAATGTCTAAAATATAAATTAATAAATTATTTTATTCATTCTATTACCAATACAATATATTAATTTGTTTCGTACTTTTTTTTATTCTAGTCAATTGAATCTGTTGAATTGTTGTTCAGTTCATATTGAAATGAATCGAAATTAATAAGGAGTTGGTCAATGATGCTCGAACATGTACTTGTTTTGAGTGCCTACTTATTTTCTATCGGTATCTATGGATTGATCACGAGCCGAAATATGGTTAGAGCCCTTATGTGTCTTGAACTTATACTGAATGCGGTTAATATAAATTTAGTAACATTTTCTGATTTTTTTGATAGTCGCCAATTAAAAGGAAATATTTTCTCAATTTTTGTTATAGCTATTGCAGCCGCTGAAGCAGCTATTGGCCCGGCTATTGTTTCGTCAATTTATCGTAACAGAAAATCAACTCGTATCAATCAATCGAATTTGTTGAATAAGTAGTATTAATCATATAAATTCTAATATTCATAAATTCTAATTCACATGACCATACATTACGTATAATACATGTTTTCGAAAATGTAAGAAATCAAAGTATCTTGGCTCTATCGCATGAGTCGATCCAGAAGTAGATTGATATAAAAATTCTGATAAATTATTGATTCATCTGGTGTATAAATATATGATTCATTTACAAGTTTACTAGATCGAAAATTTCTGGCATTAAAAAATTTATAGATCCAATGTCACATTCAGTAAAGATTTATGATACGTGTATCGGGTGTACTCAATGTGTGCGAGCCTGCCCAACAGATGTATTAGAAATGATACCTTGGGACGGATGTAAAGCTAAGCAAATTGCTTCTGCTCCAAGAACAGAGGACTGTGTCGGTTGTAAGAGATGTGAATCCGCCTGTCCAACGGATTTCTTGAGTGTTCGAGTTTATTTATGGCATGAAACAACTCGAAGTATGGGTCTAGCTTATTAATACGTTCCAGAAAACCCTACTTGAATACATTTGATTTTTTTTTACCTTTACCGACAAAAACTCGCGCTCAAAAAATATTTATTTTGAGCACGGGTTTTTCTGGTCTAAGTTTATCTTGTTTTTACCATGAATTATTTTCCTTGGTTAACGCTAGTTGTAGTTTTGCCAATATTCGCGGGTTCCTTAATTTTCTTTCTCCCTCATAGAGGAAATAAGGTAATTCGGTGGTATACAATAGGTATATGCATAATTGAACTCCTTCTAATAACCTATGCATTCGGTTATCGTTTCCAATTGGATGATCCATTAATGCAACTGACAGAGGATTATAAATGGATCAATTTTTTTGATTTTTACTGGAGATTGGGAATAGATGGAATTTCTATAGGACCTATTTTACTGACAGGATTTATCACAACTTTAGCTATTTTAGCGGCTCGGCCGGTTACTCGGGATTCCCGACTATTCCATTTCCTGATGTTAGCAATGTATAGCGGTCAAATAGGACCATTTTCTTCTCGAGACCTTTTACTTTTTTTCATCATGTGGGAGTTAGAATTAATTCCAGTTTATCTACTTATATCTATGTGGGGGGGAAAGAAACGTTTGTATTCAGCTACAAAATTTATTTTGTACACTGCAGGAAGTTCCGTTTTTTTATTAGTGGGAGTTCTGGGTATTGGTTTATATGGTTCCAATGAACCAACATTAAATTTTGAAACATCAGCTAATCAATCATATCCTGTAGCACTGGAAATAATATTCTATATTGGATTTCTTATTGCTTTTGCTGTCAAATCACCGATCATACCCTTACATACATGGTTACCAGACACCCATGGAGAGGCACATTACAGTACTTGTATGCTTTTAGCCGGAATCTTGTTAAAAATGGGAGCGTATGGATTGGTTCGGATCAATATGGAATTATTACCCCACGCCCATTCTATATTTTCTCCCTGGTTGATGATAGTAGGCACAATTCAAATAATCTATGCAGCTTCAACATCTCCTGGTCAGCGTAATTTAAAAAAAAGAATAGCCTATTCTTCTGTATCTCATATGGGTTTCATAATTATAGGAATTGGTTCTATAAGCGATACGGGACTCAACGGAGCCATTTTACAAATAATCTCTCACGGATTTATTGGCGCTGCGCTTTTTTTCTTGGCCGGAACGAGTTATGATAGAATACGTCTTGTTTATCTCGATGAAATGGGCGGAATGGCTGTCGCAATTCCAAAAATATTCACTACTTTCAGTATCTTATCAATGGCTTCTCTTGCATTACCGGGCATGAGCGGTTTTGTTGCCGAATTGATAGTTTTTTTTGGAATACTTACTAGCCAAAAATATCTGTTAATGACAAAAGTATTAATTACTTTTGTAATGGCAATTGGAATGATATTAACTCCTATTTATTCATTATCTATGTTACGCCAGATGTTCTATGGATACAAGCTTTTTAATGCCCCAAACTCTTATTTTTTTGATTCTGGACCGCGAGAATTATTTGTTTCGATCTCTATCCTTTTACCTGTAATAGGTATTGGTGTTTATCCCGATTTCGTTTTCTCATTATCAATTGACAAGGTCGAAGCTATTATATCCAATTATTTTTATAGATAGTTTTCGTGAGTAAACCAAAAGATTAAACCGAAATCCCATGATTTTAAAAATTGTTCATTGTACAATAAAAAAATAAGTCTTTTTCCTTCTTTTAATCTTTTAAGTTAAATAAAAAAAAAATTGGAATTCTATTATAACCAGATATGTTTGGCATTTGTGAGAACCATTTGAATCAAGTAATACAAATGGAATGATTCAAATGGTTCTTGATGGTTTACATGAAGTTTTCGTATATATAAACGTAAGTCCTCCTATCTTTCTATTCGTCAAGTCAAACCCTTATATTTTATTCAATTAGATCAATTAGATGTTAATGTAAATGAACCATAACTATGCAACCCTACTCCTAATAGATTAACCCCAAAATAGCATATCCAAATTATAAGAAAGCCCATTGAGGCCACAATTGCAGAATTTACACTTTCAAAATTTTTTTTTGTTCTAATATGTAAGTAAATCGCGAATATGGTCCAAGTAATAAATGCCCAAGTCTCTTTTGGATCCCAATTCCAATACGATCCCCATGCTTCATTAGCCCATACTGCTCCAGAAAGAATACCTACAGTTAAAAGGATAAACCCTAGACTAATAATACGATAACTCCACCGATCCAATTGTTGAATCAATTGATACCTGTAATAATTTTGAGACGAAATAGAAATAAAAGAAGTGTTTCGTAAGACATTGTTTCTTTGGTTCACGTATTGAATCGCACCAAAGTAAAACAACCCATTATTATTGCTTTTACTAAAAATCCTTATGAATTTTCGAAATGTAATGACTAGAAGAGCTAGTGATAATAATGATCCACACAAAAGAGCTGCATAGCTCAATACCATCATGCTTACGTGCATCATTAACCAATGGGATTGGAGAGCGGGTACTAATATTGCGGATTGATGCATCTCAGTTAAAAGACCCGAAGTAGCAAACCCTTGAGTAAAAATAGCACTTGGCGCGGTTATTGCGCTTAAATGGTTTTTGTGTTTTTTAAAATACGGAATCATATGAATAATGGAAAAACTCCACGAAAGAAAAATTAATGATTCATATAAATCGCTTAATGGTAAATGCCCCAAATACATCCAACGAGTAACTAATAATCCTGTTATGCAGAAAAAAGTAGCTATCATCCCCTTTTCTGACGAATCATATAGTCCTACTATTTCATCGACTAATAAAATTATCAAATGAATTGTAATTACAATTGAAACGATAGAAAAGGATATATGAGTTAATATATGCTCTAAAGTTGAAAATATCATAAAAATTATTAAATTAAAATTAAAAAAATTAAAAAGGGGGTCCAGGAATTGAAATCTGAAATTTAATTCATTATAGGACTTACTCTTTTATAAGATACCATTATAAGATACCATGCCGCCACTCGGACTCGAACCGAGATGCTCTAGCACTGCTTCCTAAGAGCAGCGTGTCTACCGATTTCACCATAGCGGCTTATTCGAAATCATAATAACCTATTTTTATTCAATCGTCGAGATTGAAGGGGTTAATTCAATGCAATATTTTTTAGGAAACCATTAAAATTGATGAATAAAACTTGTTTAAAAATTGGGTATTTAAACGTTTTGTTTTCGTTAATAATATTTCTTATTATTATCATTTTTTTTATTTTAGGATGTCGATTTTTTTTAACCGAACTAACAATATGGTTTTTCGTAGGTTCTTATTTTATGCTTTCCTAAAACTAAAATTAAAATGTAACGGTTGTAAATAGATAATTTTTACTTCTATCTATGGATAGAACTAAAAACAATGTTCTGTCTCGTTTGCATTTTTTAATGATTCATTTATTTTATTAATTTAAAATAAATGAATCATTTTATCGATAAATAAAAAAATAAAATTTTTATATAACAAAATTTCATCGATACACCCCAAAGATTTATGTAAATATTTGCATAGTTAGTTTTGTATTAATCGGTAAGGTTTTTCGTTGTATATAGAATTTGTGTTTAAGGTTTAGCAAACCAATTAAGTTAGGTATTAAGAATGGGCGTATCAATCATATAAAAAATTTCGATTTCTATCGAAATTGTACCGTACTTCAAAAAAGACTTTATAAATTTAAAAATTAATTTTAATTAATATATATATTATATCTTGATCGATCTTCCAATCGAAACATAGGATATAAAATAGATCACTCAAAATTGGCACATTCGTCATATAACTACCTAAAAATATCAAAAGTCTTTTATTTTATTAATATTAATTAAATTGGGTTAAGTATATAGTGATAATAATTTAGAAAAATAGTGGTTTATAAAATGATAAAACAAATTTTTAACTTAATCAATTGGTTTAGTTTCAACGACCTCTTCTTTTAATTTTTAATATAAAATAACTAAAAAATTTATTTATTTTTATTATTAAATCAAGTCGATGGGGAAGGTGAGAATCCACATCCTGAAAATGATAAAACATACTAAAATGAAAGGTGAAACCCTGTGCTTGCGTTTACTCTTTTTTCAAACAAAAAAAAGTACCGGTCATTTTTAGAATTCAGTAGACAACAGAATTCTTATCTATATCAGAAACGAAAACAAAAAGACGCCTCCAAATTAAAAAATTAAAATAAAACATTAAAATAAAACTAATTTAAAACATTTATGAAACTAATTATTTATTTATGATTTATTATATTGTAATTTATTTTATTATTTTTTATTATATTTATATATATAAATTATATTATTTTACTATTATGATGTTAATATTAATTATAATTTATAATTTTTATAACTTATAAATAAATTATAAACAAAATTAGATTACTTTTTAGACTAATTCAGATTATTTATTTGTTACACAAAAAAAACTTTTAGAACTCCCGGTAGAAAGAGATTTCGCTAACGAAAAAGCTTCCAACGCTGCCCGATATCCCTTCCTTTTACAACTATTTTTACGAATCCGTTTTTTTTTTGAAATAGAGGTGCGTTTTTTTGGAACTGCCATTAAAAAATTATAAAATTATAATAGGTTCTTCGGTTGGATGTGAAAGACATCTATTGGTCAAAATCAATTGTTCTTTAACTTTTCTCTAAATTATACACCATTCATAAAAAAAAGGGGAGTGTGTAAAAATCGCATAAAATATTAGAACAATAAGATTCACTATGCCAAATAGAATAGATTGAAGTTGATAAAATATAAACAAAAAAGATTGTGCATTTTGTTTTTTTTTTTTTTTTTTATTTTCTTCGTGTTACATTTATACATACATGTAATAAACTACACCGAAAACTACACCGAAAAGTTTAATAACCCCTCTCTCGCTTAATTAAAAAACTTTAATGATTTTATTTTCTATTATATTCTATTATATTAATTAATTTAATTGATCACGCTCGAAGAAAGAGTACACCGAATTTTAATTAAAAAATTCGAATGAGACCAGTAGTTAATCTGTTAAAGGATACAAAATTTTATATTATATTTTATATTTTTTATATTATATTTTATAATTTTATATTAAAATTAAATTAAATATATTATATTAAAATTAAAGGCATTTAGTTGGCCTTTTTTTATTTTACATAAAATAAAATGTTGTATATCATAAAATTTCCTACAAACAGCTTTTATTGTAATGGAAGACAAGACAATCAATTTGTCACAAAACAAATTGTTTAATAATTCTGAATAACCGAATTACAATAAATAGTTTTTATGGGTCAGCTTTATGATTCATATAAAATAGTGTTTTTGGTGTAATTATTTATCCTTGCTCTATAGACTCTATAGATATAAATAAATTATTGTAATACGTAATAATTAGAATGAAATTTTTAATTTTAATTTAATCAATAAAAAAAAAATACGTATTTTTTTTTTCAATAGTGACTTGTTCATATCATTTGACCAATTATAACCTCTTGATTTTAAATATTTGAAGTAGTTTTCAAAGATTCAGAATAATTAAGGTTAGAAAATTATATTTAAGTTTTATTTTATATATCTTAATTTTTTTTTATTAACTGACCCCTTTCAAAAGAAAAGAAATAAGAAACAGTGAATAGGAAACAATTAATTAAGATAAATTTTTTTATTTATTTTTTTATGGAATATACATATCAATATTCATGGATTATACCTTTCATTCCACTTCCAGTTCCTATGTTAATTGGAGCAGGACTTCTACTTTTTCCAACGGCAACAAAAAATCTTCGACGTATGTGGGCTTTTCCTAGTGTTTTATTGTTAAGTATAGTTATGGTTTTTTCAGCCCATTTTTCTATTCAGCAAATAAATAACAATTCTGTCTATCAATATGTATGGTCTTGGACCATCAATAATGATTTTTCTTTAGAATTTGGCTGCTTGGTTGATCCACTTACTTCTATTATGTTAATATTAATCACTACTGTTGGAATTATGGTTCTTATTTATAGTGACAATTATATGTCTCATGATCAGGGATATTTGAGATTTTTTGCTTATATGAGTTTTTCCAATACTTCAATGTTGGGATTAGTTACTAGTTCTAATTTGATACAAATTTATATTTTTTGGGAATTAGTTGGAATGTGTTCTTATCTATTAATAGGTTTTTGGTTCACACGACCTAGTGCGGCGAATGCTTGTCAAAAAGCGTTTGTAACTAATCGTGTCGGGGATTTTGGTTTATTATTAGGAATTTTGGGTTTTTATTGGATAACGGGTAGTTTCGAATTTAGGGATTTGTTTGAAATATTCAATAACTTGGTTTATAATAATGAGGTTAATTTTTTATTTGTTACTTTATGCGCTTTCCTATTATTTGCCGGCGCAGTTGCTAAATCCGCCCAATTTCCCCTTCATGTATGGTTACCTGATGCCATGGAAGGGCCTACCCCCATTTCGGCTCTTATACATGCCGCTACTATGGTAGCAGCAGGGATTTTTCTTGTAGCTCGTCTTTTTCCTCTTTTCATAGTTATACCTTATATAATAAATCTAATAGCTTTGATAGGTATAATAACATTACTCTTAGGAGCCACTTTAGCTCTTGCTCAAAAAGATATTAAGAAAAGCTTAGCTTATTCTACAATGTCTCAATTGGGTTATATGATGTTAGCTCTAGGTATGGGGTCTTATCGAGCTGCTTTATTTCATTTGATTACTCATGCTTATTCGAAAGCATTGTTGTTCTTAGGATCTGGATCAATTATTCATTCGATGGAAGCTATTGTTGGATATTCGCCAGATAAAAGTCAGAATATGGTTCTTATGGGCGGTTTAAAAAAACACGTACCAATTACAAAAACTTCTTTTTTATTAGGTACACTTTCTCTTTGTGGTATTCCACCTCTTGCTTGTTTTTGGTCCAAAGATGAAATTCTTAATGATAGTTGGTTGTACTCCCCTATTTTTGCAATAATAGCTTGTTCCACAGCAGGATTAACTGCATTTTATATGTTTCGGATCTATTTACTTACTTTTGAAGGACATTTAAACGTTTATTTTCAAACTTACAGTGGCAAAAAAAACAGCTCGTTCTATTCAATGTCTTTGTGGGGTAAAGATAAAGAAGGACAAAAAATTATTAAAACAAATGGTCGTTTATTAGATTTATTAACGACGAAAAATAATGAAAAAACCTTTTTTTTAAACATATATCGA